ATCTTCTACTGGTACATGGACAACTGTGTGGACTGATGGACTTACCAGTCTTGATCGTTACAAAGGACGATGCTATCACATTGAGGCTGTTCCTGGGGAGGATAGTCAATATATTGCTTATGTAGCTTATCCTTTAGACCTTTTTGAAGAAGGTTCTGTTACTAACATGTTTACTTCCATTGTAGGTAATGTATTTGGTTTCAAAGCCCTACGAGCTCTACGTTTGGAGGATTTGCGAATTCCCCCTGCTTATTCCAAGACTTTCCAAGGCCCACCTCACGGTATCCAGGTTGAAAGAGATAGGTTGAACAAGTATGGTCGTCCTCTATTGGGATGTACTATTAAACCTAAATTGGGATTATCCGCAAAGAACTATGGTAGAGCGGTTTATGAATGTTTACGTGGTGGACTTGATTTTACCAAAGATGATGAAAACGTAAACTCACAGCCATTTATGCGTTGGAGAGACCGTTTCTTATTTTGTGCTGAAGCTATTTATAAAGCGCAAGCCGAAACCGGTGAAATCAAAGGGCATTACTTGAATGCTACTGCAGGTACATGTGAAGAAATGATGAAAAGGGCCCAGTTTGCTAGAGAATTAGGAGCTCCTATCGTAATGCACGACTACTTAACTGGGGGATTCACTGCAAATACTAGTTTGGCTCATTATTGCCGTGACAATGGCCTACTTCTTCACATCCACCGCGCAATGCATGCAGTTATTGATAGACAGAAAAATCATGGTATGCATTTCCGTGTACTAGCTAAAGCATTACGTATGTCTGGTGGAGATCATATTCACTCTGGTACAGTAGTAGGTAAACTAGAAGGGGAACGTGAGATGACTTTAGGTTTTGTTGATTTATTACGTGACGATTTTATTGAAAAAGACAGAAGTCGCGGTATTTTCTTCACTCAAGATTGGGTTTCTATGCCAGGTGTTATTCCTGTGGCTTCCGGGGGTATTCATGTTTGGCATATGCCTGCCCTGACTGAAATCTTTGGGGATGACTCTGTACTACAGTTTGGTGGCGGAACTTTAGGACACCCTTGGGGTAATGCTCCAGGTGCAGTAGCTAACCGTGTGGCTTTAGAAGCGTGTGTACAAGCTCGTAATGAGGGACGTGACCTTGCTCGCGAAGGTGTTGAAATTATCCGTGAAGCTAGCAAATGGAGCCCTGAACTTGCGGCTGCTTGTGAAGTATGGAAAGAGATCAAATTTGAATTCGAACCTGTAGATAAGCTAGATAAATAAAGAGAAAATATAAGTGTGCATAATTCAGTAATTCCTGTTTGTTCTCCTAATTGATTGCAATTAAATTCGGCTCAATCTTTTTTTAGAAAAAGATTGGGCCGAATAATAAAAAAGAAAAAATGAGCATCCTATTTATTTTATTTGCATATATTTTTTATATGTAGATACCTTACCTACTTAACCATATATATAAGATCTAAATACAAAATAAGATCGAAGACTAGACTAAACAACTCAATATTTTTTTTTTTATTTTTTTTTGTTTATGCGATCCATAATTAATCCTTTGGATCCATCGGACGGGTAGATAGAGTCTTTATTTATATCTTTTAGTTTCAGGTCATAGACGGAAGGAAGGCTTCCTTTTCCCTATCCTATATATATTGTCTTTTTCGTTCCATGTTGAAATAAAATAGAAACTGCATTTTGGATTATACGACATTATACGAGAACGAATTTTTTATTTCTAGGAAGAAACAATTATTTCTTTTTTCGATCAGAATTTTTTTGTACATTACATGAAAGAAGGCTGCGTCTTTCTATTTTAAAATTGAGAAAAAGATTCTATCAATATATATTCATATGTATTCAAGTAATACCTAGAAAAAGAGAATCACACCTGCTTATTAATAAACAAACCTAACACTCGGATTCATATGCTTAATTCCTGATAGAGAATAAAATAGTAAAATAGATAGATTATTTTATTCATTGAATGACTATTCGTCTATTGTATTTTCATCAAATAGGGAGCAGGAAGACTCTATGGGAAAATGGTGGTTCAATTCGAGGTTGTCCAACGGGAAGTTAGAGCATAGGTATGTGTTAAGTAAATCAATGGATAGTGTTGATGGTATTGGGCATACCAGTCGAAGTGAAGAACCTATTCGAAATGATACGAATAAAAAGATTCCTAATTGGAATCGTAGTGATAATTCTAGTTTCACTAATGTTGATTATTTATTTGATGTCAGGGATATTTGGAGTTTGATCTCTGATGAGACTTTTTTAGTTAGGGATAGTAATGGGGATAGTTATTTTGTCTATTTTGATATTGAAAATCAGATTTTTGAAATTGAAAATGATAGTTCTTTTCAGAATGAACTAGAAAGTTTTTTTTCTATTTCTAGTTATTTGAATAGTGGGTCTAAGAGAAAGAATCACCACTATTATCATTACATGTATGATACTCAATCTAGTTGGAATAATCACATTAATAGTTGCATTGATAATTATCTTCGTTTTGAAATGAGTATTAATAGTTCTATTTTGGGTAGTACTGATAATTACAGTGACAGTTCCGTTTATAATTTTATTTGTACTGAAAATATAAGTAGTAGTGAAAGTAGGAGTTCTAGTATAAGAACTAGTAATAATGAAAAAAATTTCAATATAAGAGGAAGATCTACTGATTTCGATATAAATAAAAAATACAGACATTTATGGGTTCAATGCGAAAATTGTTATGGATTAAATTATAAAAAATTTTTTACGTCAAAAATGAATATTTGTGAACAGTGTGGGTATCATTTGAAAATGAATAGTTCAGATAGAATCGAACTTTTGATTGATCCGGGAACGTGGAATCCTATGGATGAGGATATGGTTTCTATGGACCCCATTGAATTTCATTCAGAAGAGGAACCATATAGAGATCGTATCGATTCTTATCAAAGAAAAACAGGGTTAACTGAAGCTGTTCAAACAGGCGTAGGTCGACTAAACGGTATTCCTATAGCAATTGGGGTTATGGATTTTCAGTTTATGGGAGGTAGTATGGGATCCGTAGTAGGCGAGAAAATTACTCGTTTGATCGAATATGCTACTAATCGATGCCTACCTGTCATTATTGTATGTGCTTCTGGAGGAGCGCGCATGCAAGAAGGAAGTTTGAGCTTGATGCAAATGGCTAAAATATCTTCTGCTTCATATAATTATCAATCAGATAAAAAGTTATTCTATGTATCAATTCTTACATCTCCTACAACAGGTGGAGTAACTGCCAGTTTTGGTATGTTGGGGGATGTAATTATTGCTGAACCTAATGCCTACATTGCATTTGCCGGTAAAAGAGTAATTGAACAAACATTGAATAAGACAGTACCAGAAGGTTCACAAGCGGCTGAGTATTTATTCCATAAAGGCTTATTCGACCCAATTGTACCACGTAATCTTTTAAAAGGCGTTCTGGCTGAGTTATTTCAGCTCCACGGTTTCTTTCCAAAATTCAAAAATTAAAGTATAGCACTAAATTCAGTTATTTTATTTGTTTTGTAGCAAACAAGTATTTGGTTCATCTTAATCAAAAAACTATTAGGAATGGTGTTTTCTTTGGTGACATAAGTTACACTTGTAGTAAGAGACAGAAGTTTAGAAAAATTATTATTTTTTCCTCCAGATCTATTTTTTTTATTCTACCTCTATTTATGATTAGTAATTACGAACCAGTCCATCTATTAACAAGATAAAAGAATGAATTTCTCCTTTGGAGGAATTCGAAAATTCTTTTTTTTTTTTTTTCTGGCCTTGCTCTTCTTTCTTACACTTAATACATATTAAATTAATATACAATAATCAAAAATGTGTAGTATGTAAAATCGATCGAAATTGAAATAAATAAAAGAATAAAACACGGAGAAGTTATTTCAATATTTATACATAACCCCCAATTTTTACTATGAATCCTTATTTGTAGAATCGGATTAGTTAGAGTCGTGAACTCATAAAAAACTCTTTACTTTAATAAATAGGAAAAGATTAGAAAAGGAAGATCGAAAGAAGATTAAGGATGGAAGAGAAGAGGAAGTTTGATTCTCACCCATATTCGTAAAAGGAAAACAAAGGGAAAAGAAAGGAAAATAGGCACGCTAAATTTTGTCCTACATTATTTCTTTTTCCACTTAACTTATTTTCTTCTGCTTAACTTCATTTTTCTTATTTTTAACATATACATACATATTACCATTAATTAATATTCATCAATAATTACGTTTTTATTTTTAATTAATTTTGTTTCTTTTTTTTTTTTTTTAAGTTAGAGTTAAGTTAGTAAATTAATTATTATTTATTAAATGATAAATTATTTTGATTTCTTTAAAATTTTTATTACTTTGTTTGAACTTTTTCTATTATTGATTAATATTTTATTATTAATAATAATAAAATAATTAATTTTCAAAATAATTAATTTAATAAAATTACTTTCTAGTAAAATAAATTTTATTAATTTAAGTAAATTTATATTATTTTGAATTAGAATTTATTCTATATACTTATTCATTTTATATACTTATTCTATATACTTACTTAAATTACTTACGTAAATTTCAAATTAAAATATTTAATGATTTTTAGAATTTTGGTTTCCTTTGTTTCCAACTAAACTAAATATATATAATCAATCTTTTTACTTAATTATATCTTTTTATTCATTATTTATTCATTATAATTCATTATTTATTCATTATATATATTCATTATATATATATATATCTTAATTTCTATTTCATTTCTTTTCTAAATTATTTATTATTTTTCTATTTTAATATAATATTATATCGTATATATAATAAAATAATATAGTATATATTACTCCTATTAGATATATCATAAGATATCTATCTAATAGATATAAATATTTAGATAGAAATATAAAATTGAGGCACTCATTCTATGACAGATATTAATTTACCCTCTATTTTTGTGCCTTTAGTGGGCCTAGTATTTCCGGCAATTGCAATGGCTTCTTTATTTCTTCATGTCCAAAAAAATAAGATTGTCTAGGCTCCGTGTGACCAAAATTTTCAATTTATTTCAACGCGGGATGCTAATACAGATATTTATTTAGTGTAAATAATACAGTACGTATGATATGCGGCCCTTTTCTAATACGCAAACGAAAGAACTATTATGCATGCGGATACATTATATCTGCAAAAATACATGTCATGTAAATGCTGATATCGTCGGTTAAAAAGGATCCGCGAAGTTTTTCTTATTAAATGGAAAGTCAATGTATCTAACCAATTACTCCTAGCATTTCACAGCATAATACTGCTAGTTGATGAAAGTTACTTTGGAATCAAAAAAGGTAAAGTAAAGTCCAATTTTTTGGTTCATGTCATTCCATTCCCTCAATTCCAATCGAATGCAACCGGATCTAGTATAGTTATAGTATGAACTGGCGATCAGAACATATATGGATAGAACTTATAACGGGGTCTCGAAAAACAAGTAATTTTTGCTGGGCCTGTATCCTTTTTTTAGGTTCACTAGGATTCTTAGTGGTTGGAACTTCCAGTTATCTTGGTAGGAATTTGATATCCGTATTTCCATCTCAGCAAATCATTTTTTTTCCACAAGGGATCGTGATGTCTTTCTATGGGATCGCAGGTCTATTCATTAGCTCCTATTTGTGGTGCACTATTTCATGGAATGTAGGTAGTGGTTATGACAGATTCGATAGAAAAGAAGGAATAGTGTGTATTTTTCGTTGGGGATTCCCTGGAAAAAATCGTCGCATTTTCCTTCGCTTCCTTATGAAAGATATCCAATCAATCAGAATAGAGGTTAAAGAGGGTCTTTATCCTCGTCGTGTCCTTTATATGGAAATCAGAGGTCAAGGAGCTATTCCCTTGACTCGTACTGATGAGAATTTTACTCCACGAGAAATTGAACAAAAAGCTGCGGAATTGGCCTACTTCTTGCGTGTACCAATTGAAGTATTTTGAAAAAAAAAAGAAATTGATCCGGGGAAGTTTTTTGTATCGAAATCCGATTGGCTATTTCAAGTGGATTTTCGAGTGTTCGTCGAAAGGAACAAATGAAGGTGAAATTTATTTGAATGAATTTGCCCAATTGTGATATCTGATAAAAATATTTATTTCTTTTTTCTTTCATTTTCATCCGAAAAGAAAAGGATTTTTATTCTATTTCTATATTCCTTCCAAATTCAAAAACGAAGTTATTACACAATTATACAAAAATGGGAAGGGAATAGATCCATGGGTCACTATCTTGTTATAGAACTCCCGTTTCATAGAAATATATATAAGATAGAGTTGACGAATAAATAAAGCGTTAACAATTCAATTCAAAAAAAAATGAAAAAACAGAAAGCATTGGCCTCCCTCCTATATCTTGTATCTATAGTATTTTTGCCCTGGTGGGTCTCTCTCTCATTTAATAAATGTCTGGAACCTTGGGTTACTAATTGGTGGAATACCAGACAATCCGAAACCTTTTTTAATCATATTCAAGAGAAAAATGTTCTAGAAAAATTCATAGAATTAGAAGAACTATTCCTATTAGACGAAATGCTAAAGGAGTACCCGGAAACACATACACAAAAACTTCAGATCGGAATACACGAGGAAACGGTACAATTGGTCAAAACACAAAATGAATATGATCTCCATATCATTTTACATTTCTCGACAAATATAATTTGTTTCGCTATTCTAAGTGGTTATTTTATTCTGAGTAATGAAGAACTTGTCATTCTTAATTGTTGGGTTCAAGAATTCCTCTATAACTTAAGTGATACAATAAAAGCTTTTTCGATTCTTTTAGTTACTGATTTATGGATTGGATTTCATTCAACCCACGGCTGGGAACTAATGATTGGCTCGGTCTACAATGATTTTGGATTGGATCATAATGATCAAATTATATCTGGTCTTGTTTCCACTTTTCCAGTTATTCTAGATACAATTGTGAAATATTGGATCTTCCATTATTTAAATCGTGTATCTCCATCGCTTGTAGTCATTTATCATTCAATGAATGAATGAAGAATTTATTTGATTTCATTATATCAATCAAATCAGAATCCCTCTTCTTGTATAAAGAAAGCATTTTCAATCTTACTTAATTCTTTATACTTTTATCTGCTCAAGGTATTCATCCCATATTATATTCCGGTACAATTATTTCAGTACAAGGACAGATTCGTGTATAGGGAACTACACTAGTTACCTATCTAATTTATTGTAGAAATTCCAGGATCAATGATTGGACATGCAAAAAAAAAATACTTTTTCTTGGATAAAGGAAGAGATGGTTCGATTTATTTCTGTATCAATCATGATATATGTAATAACTCAGGCATCTATTTCAAATGCATATCCCATTTTTGCGCAGCAGGGTTATGAAAACCCACGAGAAGCAACTGGGCGAATTGTATGTGCCAATTGCCATTTAGCTAATAAACCTGTGGATATTGAAGTTCCGCAAGCTGTGCTTCC